TCTTAAACCGCCCATAAGAACCATATTCTGACTTTTATCTGGAGAATATCCAACAATAGCTTCCATCGAATGAATAATAGATCCAGATCCTAAAAACAACAATGCTTTTGAATAAGCATGAGTAATCAAATGAAATAAAGCAGCTCGATAAGAACCCATACCTAAAGCTAACATCATATAACCCAATTGAGACATTGTAGAATAAGCTAAACCTCTCTTAATATCTTTTTGAGCAAGAGCTAAAGTAGCTCCTAAAAACAATGTTATTATACCTATCAAAGATATTATATTTAATATATAAGGTATAACTATGAAAAGAGGAAGAAGCCTAGCTACAAGAAAAATTCCTGCTGCTACCATGGTAGCAGCATGTATAAGGGCTGAAATAGGGGTAGGCCCTTCCATGGCATCGGGTAACCAGACATGAAGGGGAAATTGAGCGGATTTAGCAACTGCGCCAGCAAATAATAGGAAAGCACAGAAAGTAACAAATAAAGGATTAACTTCATTATTATAAACCAAATTATTGAATATTTCAAACAAATCCCGAAATTCAAAACTACCGGTTATCCAATAAAAACCTAAAATTCCTAATAATAAGCCAAAATCTCCAACACGATTAGTTACAAACGCTTTTTGACAAGCATTTGCCGCACTGGGTCGGGTGAACCAAAAACCTATTAATAGATAAGAACACATTCCAACCAATTCCCAAAAAATATAAATTTGTATTAAATTAGAACTAGTAACTAATCCCAACATTGAAGTATTGAAAAAACTCATATAAGCAAAAAATCTCACATATCCTCGATCATGAGACATATAATTATCACTATAAATAAGAACCATAACCCCAACACTAGTGATTAATATTGACATAATAGAAGTAAGTGGGTCAATTAAGGAACCGAACTCTAAAGAAAAATCATTATTGATGGTCCAAGACCATACATATTGATAGACAGAATTGTTATTTAGTTGCTGAATAAAGAAATGGGCTGAAAAAATCATAACTATACTTAATAATAAAACACTCGGAAAAGCCCACATACGGCGAAGATTTTTAGTTGCCGTTGGAAAAAGTAGAAGTCCAGCTCCTATTAACATAGGAACTGGAAGGGGAATGAACGGTATGATCCATGAATATTGATATGTATATTCCATATAAAAATAAATAAAAAAATTATCTTAATTAATTGTTTCTGATTTACCAGTTCTTATTTCTTTCTTTTGAAAGCGGTCGATTAATAAAAAAATTAAGATATATAAAATACAACTTAAATAGAATTTCATTTTCCAGCCTTAATTATTTAATATTATTTAATTATTCGGAATCTTTCCAAACTACTTCAAATATTTCAAATGAAGATGAAGAATTAGGGTTAGTCAAATGATATAAAATATAAACAAGTTACGAGCGAAAAATAAATATGTACTTAAAATTAAATTGAATTTATTATTAGTATTGAATTGTTAATATGAAATTTTATGAAGATAAAAACGAAAAATTGCAATTTCGATCTAATTATTACGTATTACAATAATTTATTTATATCTATAGAGCAAGGCTAAATAATGACAGCAAAAAGGTAGTTAAAGTTAATAGGAATCATAGGGCCCGTAACTTGACTCATAAAACCTATTTTATGAAGTTTGGTTCGGTTATTCCCAATCATTAACGAATTTTTTTAGAACTAATTGATTGTCTTCGATTACAATAAAAACTATTTATAGGAAATGCTTTGCTATCCTAGACTTTTTTATGTAAAATAAAAATGGAGGGGGCAAAAAAAAATGGCTTTTATTTTAGTTTTCGAAAGTGTTTTGTATATTTTAATCAATTAACTACCTAGGACCATTCGGGTTTAAAAATTAAAATTAAGTGTCCTCTTTCTTCGAACTTGACCCATTTTTTTATTTTTTTATTATATTAAAAAAATATTTTTTTATTTTTTTATTATATTAAAAAAATAAAAAGAAAAATTAGTACAGTTTTTTTTTTTATTAATATTAAGCGGAAGAGGAATTGAGTTTTTAAACCTTTTCATGTATTTTATTACATGTAAGAATGTAACATGACAAAAATAGAAAGTAAAGACCCAAAACCCCTTTTGTTTGTATTTTTTATTTTATCAACTTCAATCTATTCTAGTTGGCATAGTAGATCGTATTGTTCTTAGTAATATTTTAAACAATTTTTCCAAACACCTTTTATGATGAAGGGAGTGCTATTTATAGAATAGCTAGCTAGAGATATAGTAAAGAACAATTGATTTTGAACACTAGATGTCTTTCACATCCAACCGATGAACCGATTATAATTTTAAAATGGCAGTTCCAAAAAAGCGCACCTCTAGTTCAAAAAAACGTATTCGTAAAAATCTTTGGAAAAAGAAAGGATATTGGGCAGCATTGAAAGCTTTTTCATTAGCGAAATCTCTTTCTACCGGTAACTCAAAAAGTTTTTTTTGTGTGACAAATAAATAATCAAACAATAGACTAAATAATATGAATAGGTCTAATTCAAAAAAATGATTCTAATTTTTGTTAGAATTTTTTTATAAAATTTAGAAGTTATCAAGACTATAAATAATATTAATCTAATAATAATAGATTATAATCTAAATTACTATTTCATTTTATTAAAACAAAATGAATTCCATTCTCTAAAGCAATAACATTAGAGAATGGAATTCATTTTGTTATTTTTTAGTTCGAGCCATGGCAAAATTATCTCGTTACAAATGTTCCGTTTTATTTTCAGGAGACCATAAATAAAGTAAAGTAATAAAAAAATAATAAACTACAAAATGAAAAATCCCGTTATTAGTTAAGTTAAAAAAAGGATACTCTAAAATAACTAATAAACAAAAGACAAGATTCTTAATATTATTAAAGAAAACGTTTAGATTAAATGCCTAATTTTGAAACAAATTTTTAGTCATCAATTTGAATGTTTCCTAAATAAATATTGAATTAACCCTCCAAATCTCGACGATTGAATAAAAATAGGTTATTATGATTTTGAATAAGCCGCTATGGTGAAATCGGTAGACACGCTGCTCTTAGGAAGCAGTGCTAGAGCATCTCGGTTCGAGTCCGAGTGGCGGCATGGCTTTTTCGAAAAGAGTAAGCCCTATAATGAATTCAATTCCCTATTTCAATTCCTATAATTGAGGCCCCCTTTAATAAATTTTATGATATTTTCAACTTTAGAACGTATATTAACTCATATATCCTTTTCGATCATTTCAATTGTAATTACAATTCATTTGATAACTTTATTTGTCGATGAAATCGTAGGACTATATGATTCATCAGAAAAGGGCATGATAGCTACTTTTTTCTGCATAACAGGATTATTAGTTATTCGTTGGATTTATTTTGGGCATTTACCATTAAGCAATTTATATGAATCATTAATTTTTCTGTCGTGGGGTTTTTCCATTATTCATATGATTCCGTATTTTAAAAAACATAAAAACTATTTAAGCGCAATAACCGCGCCAAGTGTTATTTTTACCCAGGGTTTCGCTACTTCAGGTCTTTTAAATGAAATGCATCAATCTGCAATATTAGTACCGGCTCTCCAATCACATTGGTTAATGATGCACGTAAGTATGATGGTGTTGAGCTATGCAGCTCTTTTGTGTGGATCATTATTATCACTAGCTCTTCTAGTCATTACATTTCGAAAATCCATAAGGGTTTTTAGTAAAAGCAAGAATTTATTAACTGAGCCATTTTCCTTTGGTGAGATTCAATACGTGAATGAAAGAAACAATGTGTTAAAAAACACTTCTTTGATTTCTTCTCAGAATTATTACAGATATCAATTAATTCAACAATTGGATCAATGGAGTTATCGTATTATTAGTTTAGGATTTATCCTTTTAACCATAGGTATTCTTTCGGGAGCAGTGTGGGCTAATGAAGCATGGGGATCCTATTGGAATTGGGATCCAAAAGAGACTTGGGCATTTATTACTTGGACCATATTTGCGATTTATTTACATATTCGAACAAATAAAAATTATAAAACGGAAAATTCTGCAATTGTGGCCTCAATGGGCTTTCTTATAATTTGGATATGTTATTTTGGGGTTAATCTATTAGGAATAGGGTTGCATAGTTATGGTTCATTTACATTACCATCTAATTGAATCTAATTGAATTAAAGCACTTGACAACCGGAAGCCTAGGGCAGCATACATATAGATATGAAACCCTTATGTCAACCATCAAGAACCATTTGAATCATTCCATTTCCATTACTTGATTCAAATGGTTCTCAAAATGTCAAATATCTGGTTATATGTTTATAATAGAATTCCAATTTTTTTATTTAACTTAAAAGCCGAAAAAGACTTTTTTTGTACAATGAACGATTTTAAAAATCATCGTATTTTTTATTTTTGTTTATTGACAAAAACTATCTATAAAAAAAATTTGATAGAATAGCTTCGACCTTGTCAACTGATAATGAGAAAACGAAATCGGGATAAATACCAATACCTATTACCGGTAAAAGGATCGAAATCGAAATAAATAACTCGCGCGGTCCAGAATCAAAAAAATAAGAGTTTTTGGGGGCATTAAAAAGCTTGTATCCATAGAACATCTGGCGTAACATAGATAATGAATAAATAGGGGTTAATATCATTCCAATTGCCATTACAAAAGTAATTAAGATTTTTGTTATTAAAAGATATTTTTGGCTAGTAAGTATTCCAAAAAAAACTACCAATTCGGCAACAAAACCGCTCATGCCCGGTAATGCAAGCGAAGCCATTGATAAGATACTGAAAGTCGTGAATATTTTTGGAATTGAGATGGCCATTCCGCCCATTTCGTCGAGGTAAACAAGTCGTATTCTATCATAACTCGTTCCGGCCAAGAAAAAAAGTGCAGCGCCAATAAATCCGTGAGAAATTATTTGTAAAATGGCTCCGTTGAGCCCTGTATCGCTTATAGAACCAATTCCTATAATTATGAAACCCATATGAGATACAGAAGAATAGGCTATTCTTTTTTTTAAATTACGCTGACCAGGAGATGTTAAAGCTGCATAGATAATTTGAATTGTGCCTACTATCATCAACCAGGGAGAAAATATAGAATGGGCGTGGGGTAATAATTCCATATTGATCCGAACCAACCCATACGCTCCCATTTTTAATAAGATTCCGGCTAAAAGCATACAAGTACTATAATGTGCCTCTCCATGGGTGTCTGGTAACCATGTGTGTAGGGGTATGATCGGTGATTTGACAGCAAAAGCAATAAGAAATCCAATATAAAATATTATTTCCAGTACTACAGGATACGATTGATTAGCTGATGTTTCAAAATTTAATGTCGGTTCATTGGAGCCGTATAAACCAATACCCAGAACTCCTATTAATAAAAAAACCGAACCTCCAGCAGTGTACAAAATAAATTTTGTAGCTGAATACAAACGTTTCTTTCCACCCCACATGGATAGAAGTAGATAAACGGGAATTAATTCTAACTCCCACATGATGAAAAAAAGTAAAAGGTCTTGAGAAGAAAATAGTCCTATTTGACCGCTATACATTGCTAACATTAGGAAATGGAATAGTCGGGAATCTCGAGTAACGGGCCAAGCCGCTAAAGTAGCTAAAGTTGTGATAAAGCCTGTCAGTAAAATGGGTCCTATAGAAATTCCATCTATTCCCAATCTCCAGTAAAAATCAAAAAAATTAATCCATTTATAATTCTCCGTTAGTTGCATTAACGGATCATCCAATTGGAAACGATAACCGAATGCATAGGTTGTTAGAAGGAGTTCAACTATGCATATACATATAGTATACCACCTTATTACCTTATTTCCTCTATGAGGCAGAAAGAAAATTAAGGAACCTGCGGATATTGGCAAAACTACAACTAGCGTTAACCAAGGAAAATTATTCATAGTAAAAACAAAATAAACTTGGACCAGAAAAACCCGTGCTCGAAATAAATATATTTTGAGCGCGGGTTTTTGTCGGTAAAGGTAAAAAAATCAAATGTATTCGAGTAGGGTTTTCTGAAACGTATTAATAAGCTAGACCCATACTTCGAGTTGTTTCATGCCATAAATAAACGCGAACACTCAAGAAATCCGTTGGACAGGCAGATTCACATCTCTTACAACCGACACAGTCCTCTGTTCTTGGAGCAGAAGCGATTTGCTTAGCTTTACATCCGTCCCAAGGTATCATTTCTAATACATCAGTTGGGCAGGCTCGCACACATTGAGTACACCCTATACACGTATCATAAATCTTTACTGAATGTGACATTGGATCTATAAATTTTTAAACGTCAGAAATTTTCGATCTAGTAAACTTGTAAATGAATCATATATTTAGACACCAGATGAATCAATAATTTACCAGAAATTTGGAAGCAATCTACTTCTGGATCGACCCATACGATAGAACCAAGATACTTTGATTTCTTACATTTTCTAAAATATGAATTAGATTTAATGTATGGTCATGTTAATTGGAATTTATGAATATTGTAATTTCTATGATTAATACTACTTATTCAACAAATTCGATTGATTGATACGAGTTGATTTTCTGTTACGATAAATTGACGAAACAATGGCCAGTCCAATAGCTGCTTCAGCGGCGGCAATAGCTATAACAAAAATTGAGAAAATATTTCCTTTTAATTGCCGGCTATCAAAAAAATCAGAAAATGTTACGAAATTTATATTAACCGCATTCAGTATAAGTTCAAGACACATAAGGGCTCTAACCATATTTCGGCTTGTGATCAATCCATAGATACCGATAGAAAATAAGTAGGCACTCAAAACAAGTACATGCTCGAGCATCATTGACTAACTCCTTATCAATTTTGATTCATTTCAATATGAACTGAATAACAATTTAACAGATTCAATTGACTAGAATATAAAGTGCGGAACAAAGAAATATATTGTATTAGTAATAGATTAAATAAAAGAGTTTTTATTTTAACTTTTAGACATAACCATTTTATTTTAATTTTTAGACATAACCAATTTTAAAATGGAAGATAAAAAAATGTAATAACACAGAACAGAGTTGATTTTTGATTACTGTTGGAAATTCTAGAGATTTATTACTGGCGCGCTACGGCAATTGCGCCTATTAAAGCGACTAAAAGAATTATTGAAATGAATTCAAATGGAAGAAAAAAATCTGTTGATAAATGAATTCCAATTTGTTGACTATTACTTATCAAATCTTGCTCTATAATCTGGTTTGATCTTGCAGTCCAAATAATCCCGTACCATGAGGTATCCGTAATACTAATCATTAGTAAAACAAAAATACTTGTACAAACAGGCAAAGTAATCCCATCCCCAACAGTCCAAAGATTAAAATCTTTGTAATCTTCTGAACCATTCATAAACATCACAGCAAATACAATTAAAACATTTATAGCTCCCACGTAAATAAGAAGTTGTGCAGCAGCTACAAAATAGGAGTTTAATAGAATATAAAATAAGGATATACAAACAAGAACCAGCCCCAATGAAAAGGCAGAATAAATGGCATTGGTAAATAATACCACACCTATACTGCCTAGTATAAGACCCAATCCCAGAAAGACTAAAAGAAAGTCATGTATTGGTCCAGGCAAATCCATTATATGTAAAATAGGAGATAAATAAATCTAAATGTTTTGCATGACTTTATTGAGACCCGACCAGAAAAATTTTTTTTTTAATAATTTTTGAAAAATTCCTAATTAAATCCTAAGAGATGGGACTAAATGTAGGTACAATTATTGGGCTAATTTTATTCTTTATCTGAAGGAATAGGTCTAATCCGAAATTTTTTATTTCGAAATATATACAGATATATTAATTAATAGATTTTCAATCAAAATGAAGACTCGCCTCTTATCAACCAATTAATAGTTGGAATTTCTAGTTATTGACCAAACAAAACGAAAGAACCTTTATTTCTTTAAAATAAAGAAATAAAAACCGAACCTTAGTATTGTTAAAATAATTGGAATTTATTCTTGAATCAAGAGATTTACTTATTTTTTTATTTGAGGTGAATTAAAAATTGTTCGAATTGTATAATCGTCAACTACTGACATTGGTAAACGACCCAAAGCAATTTGATTATAATTTAATTCGTGACGATCATAAGTAGAAAGTTCATATTCTTCAGTCATTGATAAACAATTTGTTGGACAATACTCAACACAATTACCACAAAATATACAGATTCCAAAATCAATACTGTAATTTAGTAATCGTTTCTTTCGAATATCTGTTTCCAATTTCCAATCAACAACGGGTAGATCTATAGGACATACACGAACACATACTTCACAAGCAATACATTTATCAAATTCGAAATGAATTCGACCACGGAAACGTTCCGCGGTGATTAATTTTTCATACGGATATTGAATAGTTACGGGTAAACGATTTGCGTGAGATAAAGTAATCATGAAACCTTGACCGATGTACCTTGCAGCCCGTACTGTTTGTTGACCATAATTCATGAACCCAGTTACCATAGAAAACATATCGTGAATATATATATATGAATAATTTTATGTTTGTTTATTTCTCTTGTTTGAGACAAATTGTGAATATAGACTATTCCTTTACAGCGAAAAGAGTTGGGAAGAAGTTGTTAATAATAGATTACCGAGAGAGATCGGTAAAAGAAATTTCCATCCAAGATTTAATAGTTGGTCCATTCGTAGCCTTGGCAAAGTCCATCTTGTTGTGATAGAAATGAACAAGAACAAATAAGTTTTAGTTAATGTAATAAAGATACCAATAGTCGCCTCAAAGATTCCACCCAACTTATTTATTTCAAAAAACTCCGAAACATATATGTCTGGAATAGAGATATTCCAGCCTCCCAAGTAAAGAACTGTTACAAATAATGAAGAAACTAATAGGTTTAGATAAGAAGCAACATAAAATAAACCAAATTTTATACCCGAGTATTCGGTTTGATAACCTGCTACTAATTCTTCTTCTGCTTCTGGTAAATCAAAAGGTAATCTCTCACATTCTGCTAGGGAAGAGATGAGAAAAATGATAAACCCTATAGGCTGACGCCATAAATTCCACCCCCCAAAACCATATTTTGATTGCGCCTCAACTATATCAATTGTACTTGAACTGTTAGATAATCATAGTCGGTGATACCATCACTGTTACCATCGCTATTACAGAACCGTACATGAGATTTTCATCTCATACGGCTCCTTGAAGGCCATAACTAAATCTAAGGACCGGGTAAGTATTATTTTATCTTGATACATTTGTAGGATGGATAAGGTCAAACCTTATTGGACGGTCCAAAATTAGACCAATAGAATTCTGTCTGTTATAATTATTAGTTTAATATAATTGTTATTTTAATAATTAAATTAATAAATAATTAACTAAATTAATAATAAAATAATAAAAAAAAACAAAGTACTTCTGAATTGATCTCACCCCTTCTTTAAAAAATTTCAATTCTTCTTTGTTGAGTAATAACTTAATTCTTCAATAAAATACTTCTTGTAGAAATATAACTAACATAATTAACCCGTCGTTTTTACTTACGAAAAAGAATTCCATATTAATATTAATTCATGAATTATGATACATATTCTATATATATATGAATATAGAATATGAATATATATGAATATAGAATATGGAAAAGGCTAAAAAAGATATCTTTTTTTTATTGGAATTGGGTTTCTTTCTCTTTTTTTTTTTTCGTTCCTATTCTTCTTTCTATTTCTTAAAAAAAGAGGGCTTACAAAATAAAGGATTTTTTCGTTCCCAATAGTTATGTATTTCATCGGTGGATAGGAGCATACTCTGGATTGGAATCGTGCCTTGGGGAGTACTTCCTAATAATTTCTACCAAACTTTAAGCCCCAATTTAGTATTCGTTGTTTGTATATTATGTAAAAAAGCCCTTTTTGGATAATTTACATAATTTCCATTTCCATTACAAATCCGTTACATATCTTGGTGTTTCTAACCATCCACTCGTTTTTGTTCAACCCTCCGTTATGATAATACATGTATGTTAATACATACAAATGATAGTGAAAAATCAATACGGTGGATCTTTTGAGCCCGCTTCAAGTCAGGATGACTAATCGACCAATCTTGGGGTAAACGATTTTGTTTATTTTCGCTTAACTCTTTAACTCTTATACATGGAAAATGAGACTCAATATTTTTACTGCGAATTTCTATATTCTAAATTATATAATATATATAAGCTGTTTTCTTTCACTCATATAACTATTTTATTGAATTTTTCAATCCGAATAATGAATAAAAAAAAATGAAGATCTTTAACCCTACTCAACTCATTCCACCGTTTTCCTAGAAAGAATAAAGAAAGGTTTATGTCTATATATCAACGAATCACACGTAGAGATATTGATAACACACATAAAGTTAATGGTATTTCATAACTAATTGATTGAGCAGCAGCTCGTAGACCACCTAAAAAGGAATATTTATTATTTGACCCGTATCCTGACATAAGAAGTCCAATGGGAGCAATACTTGAAATGGCAATCCATAAAAAAACACCAATATTGAGATCCGCTAAAACAAGGCGATACCCAAATGGAACTACTAAATAACTTACTAAAATGGATATAACTGCTATGGATGGACCGATACTGAATAAACGAGTATCCCCTCTAGATGGAAAAAGATTTTCTTTGAAAAGAAGTTTTGTCCCATCTGCTAGAGCTTGAAGAACTCCCAAAGGGCCGGCGTATTCAGGTCCAATACGTTGTTGTATTCCCGCGGATATTTCTCTTTCTAACCATACAATTACCAGTACGCCTATTGTGATTCCCAATACAAGAGTCAAAATAGGAATAAGTAACCATATAATTCCATAGACCCCCTTTAAAAATTCCAATCTAGAAAAAGAATCGATCTTTTGTAATTCTAGTGTATCTAGTGTATCAATTATCATTTCAACGATCAACTTCTCCCATAATGATATCTATACTACCTAGTATTGTCATAATATCAGCCAATTTCATTCTTTTAACTAACTGAGGAAGAATTTGCAAATTGATAAAACCGGGTGGTCGAATTTTCCATCTCCAAGGAAAACCACCCCGATCCCCTATCAGAAAAATCCCCAATTCGCCTTTTGGAGCTTCGACTCGCACATAAAGTTCTTGTTTCGGCAATTCAAATGTAGGAGAAGGTTTTTTACTAATAAAGCGATATTCAAAATCATTCCATTCTGGATTCCTTTCTCTATCAAAGTATCGGATTTCTAAATTCTCATATGGTCCCCCCGGAATTCCTTCAAGAGCCTGTTGAATAATTTTTACAGATTCCACCATTTCACCAATTCGGACTAGATAACGAGCCAATGAATCCCCTTCTTTTTGCCACTGTACTTCCCAATCAAATTCGTCATAACACTCATACTGATCAACTTTACGAAGGTCCCATTGTATTCCGGACGCTCGCAGCATTGGTCCTGATAAACCCCAGTTTATTACTTCCTCTCGACCAATAATGCCTACCCCCTCGACTCGTTCTAAAAAAATAGGATTGCGTGTAATAAGTTGTTGATATTCAGCAACCCTTATTAAAAAATAATCGCAGAAATCCAAACATTTATCTATCCAGCCATAAGGGAGATCAGCCGCCACCCCTCCGATCCGAAAATAATTATGCATCATTCTCATACCGGTGGCAGCTTCGAATAGATCATATACTAATTCTCTTTCTCTGAAAATATAGAAAAAAGGAGTCTGTGCACCAATATCCGCCATAAAAGGGCCGAGCCATAACAGATGAGAAGCTATACGACTCAACTCCAACATAATTATTCTGATATAGCTGGCTCTTTTAGGTACTTGAATATTTCCCAGCTGTTCCGGTCCATTTACTGTTATTGCTTCTGTGAACATAGTAGCTAAATAATCCCAACGTGTTACATAAGGCAAATATTGTATAATTGTTCGGTTTTCCGCAATTTTTTCCATCCCTCGATGTAAATAACCCAATATTGGTTCACAGTCAATAACATCTTCACCATCTAGAGTAATGATAAGTCGAAGAACACCATGCATTGATGGATGGTGGGGACCCATACTGACTACCATCAGGTCTTTTCTTGTAGCTGGTATATTCATAAGTTTTTCCTTAATTCACTCTTTCATGAATTGAATTGTTGAAAACGAAAAACAAAGTTCATTCAAATTCACGATCTAATAAATCAAATAATTTAAAATGCTTCTTCAAATTAACGAGTTTTTGATTCACGAATATCCAACCGATTAATCAATTCTTTATAACCTATTCTATTTTTCTTTGACAAATAAGATAGCAGGCGTTGGCGTTTTCCCAGAATTTTACGTAGACCTCTCTGAGATAAAAAGTCTTTTTTGTGTAATTGTAAATGGGAAGTAAGTCTTCGTATCCTATTGGTGAAACTAAATATTTGAAATTCAACAGAACCCCTGTTTTCTTCTTTTTCTTCTTGTGAAATAACTGAGATGAATGAATTTTTTACCATAAAACGAACCCCCCTTCTTTTTTTATTTTAAGATATTTTGATTGATAGATATTTTTATTGATCAGTAATAATAATGTCACTTGTTTTAGTTTGGTATAGAGAATAATCTTAATTTCGCTCTAATTTCGAATTTTATTAAATCAAATTAAATCAATCCGATTTTAATTTTAAAATTTGAAAAAGTATACAGTATACAAAGGTATACAAAAGGATGGTTGTTTTCCATCTTCCAAAACGATAAAAACTTAGTCCTAAAATCAGACAATTTTATTGATTCATTTCTAGATCGAATTGATATGTCATTGAATTAGTATCATGTATCAAAATAGAATGTAAGACATTGAATGTGTGCACCTCTTTGTCGTCATAGACCCGCTGCGTTATGGGAAAGATAACAAAAATGTACTAGTAATGGATTTTCAATCGCGGATACATATGTATCCTTATCATACCGAAACGACTGCCGTTATTGCTATCAAACCAATACCGATTCATACAAGCTAAATCTTCTAATCGATAATTCGGCCATAGAAATAACTTTAAGTTAATAAGTTTCTTTTTATATCCTTTGTTTTTATCCAAAACTTGACTGTTTACCTTATTCCCATTCCCCAATGTTGAATTTTTATGCATATCATTTCTATTCCTAGAATTGAAACAAATTAGAATTCTAAATTCTCTCCGAAGTCTAGGTGATAAAAGATTTTCAGGAACAAACAAATCATAATGATTTTTATCTCTATTTCCAGTCATCTTTTTATATTTAGTAATGACTTCATCAGAATTCTTATCAATATGGGTTTTTTCTCTATATTTTTGATTCGTTTTGTGTTTACTTTGATGAACCGATGAAATACCAATGGTTTGATACATAATAAATTGCCCATCATTTTTTATAGATAGACGAATTGGTTCAATAATCAAAATTCCTCTTTTGATGAATTCGGTAAGAGTTAAATTTTTCTGAATCATCAGAATATCAAGACTCATTTCTCCTCTTTGAATAGAGGATATAGTTATTTCTCTTGGATTTATCAGTCTAAGCAGGAGACAATATACTTTGATGTTATTGATTATTTTTTTATTTAAAATATCATCCCATCGCAATTGAAAATGAAAATACCTTTTTAGTAAGAAATCAAACTCCGCTTTTGTATTGTTCTTGTATTGTTTTTTATTTTTTTTCATCTCCAAGTCCGTATAATCTTCTTCAACATCTTTTTCTTCGTTTGAAAGAGCAGATTCAAGGTTTGCTTGGTCCGCTGATTCTTTTTGCTCTTTGTTTAGTTTTCTTAATTCAAGAGATTTTTTTTCATTGGAGGATATAAAAAGATCTTTTTTTTTATTTCCAGCAATGCTTTTGTTTTCAATATCAGTAACGTTTTCATTTATATTAGAATCTAAAAGAAGTAATTTTTTTGGTATAACCCACGGTTTAGTTTTATACAAATTATAAAGTATCAAAAATTCGGGGAAGAACCAACGTTCAAGATTTGATATGGGGCGGTTTAATATTTCTTCATTCATTCCCATCCAATCCAAAAAATTTTTCTTATTCATTTTATCAATTATTTGATAATCATTAAGTTTATCCTTAGTACATTTTTTATTACTGTTTGGGTCAGTATCAATATTGATCCAAGCTTCAATATTGATTTTCTTTCTAAGACAAAAATGGATAATTCTCCAATCAAAATATTTTCTATCCAGATTTTTATGCATATCTGTAATATCATCTTGTACTCGATCATTATTGATAGGGATAATAGGAATACCTTCCAGCATATAAAAAGATTTTCGTTTATTTGTGTTGGAGTTCGAAAAAACTTCTTGGTTATTTTTTACGTGTAATGACAATTCATAAATTGACGAGTACTTCCTATTTTCAGAATTAATAGATTTATATGCTAACCGATCATATCTATATTGTTTTTTAAAATTATCTTTTTCATTCAGTAATGAAGCCCTTTCAAAATTTTTTAGTTTTTCGTAGTGAATAAATTTGGTTTTTTTAGATGAGTTGCCTAAATCCTTATTTTTATTCATATAATGGTGATTGAATCTATTTCGCCATTTTTGTAGCACTAGTCTAGACCATCTAATGTGAGATATATCATATTGATAATGATTCTTTAACCAATTTGTCCATTGATTTATTCCAGAATTGTGACGATTCTTATGTCTTAATTGAGAAATAAAAAGTTCTTGTGTTCCAACAAAATAACCCCTTATTTCATTCTTAATAAAAGGAGCTGCTCCATTATATTGCAAGACAGATTTTAACTTATAAAAATCCAAATTGAGAAATTGGGTTTGTGAGAGTTTGTAAAATACATAGGCTTGTGAAAAGTAGGATAAGTCACAAAAAGTATTTGAATTTTTATTACTAATATTACTATTATATAGTGTATATAGTGCCTTTTTTATAGTCGAAATAAAATGAATTAAACTTTGATTTTTTTTATATGTTTTTTCTTGATTTGTTTCATTATTGGTAATGTATTTATTAATAATTTTTTTTATTGAGTCAAGAAATGGTTGTGTATTGATCCTAGGAATAGTAATGATCCACAGAAAGATATCTATGTATATCCTTTCAATGAAAAATTTTATAAAATAATGTGATTTGCGTATTAGTCGAGCATTTTTTCTTTTTAATATTTGCCAAATATTTTTTTGTGCTTTCAACCTTTTATTATCATCACTTATTTTGTTAAAACGAATATTTCGATCCGGAATTCGAAATCCGCCCTTTTTTTCATTTGTAATTTTTTCTATTTGATTTATGATCGTGTTTGTTCTATCAGTTAGATCCTGCATTTTTTTTTCTGTCAACGAATAATTTGTCCAATTACGAGGTATAGTTTCAATGGACGATGGTATAGTTTCAATGGACGATTCAGGAATCATCAGATTACTTATTATCAAATCTTTTTTAGTTTTACTCAATTCATATACTTTTCTTTTTCTCAATCCAAATAATAGAATTGGATTTATTTTTGATAGTTCTTTTTTTATTTCTTTTAAAAAAAGAATCCTTTTAATGACCCATTTTTTTATTTCTTTTGAAACATTTAGAAACAATTTTGTTTTTTCTTTAAAAATTCTTAGAATTAGAAAGCATTTCTTTTTCAATTTTCTAATTTTTCTTTTGAGTTCTTTAAAAATGGGTTCAAAAAATGAAAATTGTTTTCTGGGAGAATCAAAAGGGAATTCTGCTTCCATTCCAAAAATTGTTAAAAAACAAGAATCGTTTTTTGAATCTTTCTTTTTCATTGGATCGTTATAAGAGGCTCGTGGATTCGATCTATGCCAAGGTTTCAGACGAAAAGGAAATAGGATCTTAATCTGAATACCGTCTGTTAACCAGTTTTTTGGAAATTCTTTTTCTGATAATTGAACGCCATTATAGGTGCATTTAACATACATTTCTCGATTCCAATCCTTAAAATCTTCAGACCATTCAGGAAATTGAAATAATAGCATACGGGCGATATTTTTAACTATTATCAATGAAGGCAATATAATATATTTTCTAAGAATCGATTGGGTTACTAATAAAAAACCTCGTATTACTTGAGCAAGTAAAATACTATCCCAGGCTTCCGCTATTTCTATACGTACTTTCTCCTTTCTTTTGGCTTCTTCTTTTTTATCTTCTTCCTTTTTTTTCTCACTTTTTTCTGTGGTTTTCTCTTTCGAATCCGAAATTTTGAGTTCTGTGTTTGTCCACATACCATTTCTAAAAATTCGGTTTATACGTTCCGAAATATCAAAAGAAAAAAAAGGGTATTTGTCTATTCGGTCCAAAAAGAGGGGGGAATGCACGTCTGCCTCAAAGAATTTCCAAGTAACTATTTTACGTCTTTGAGCACGCACAGAGCCTTTGATTAGTTCTCGACGAAAATCTGATTGTTGTGAATAACGTATCAAAGCCACTTCGTCTGTTTGATCAGTATTATTAGTTTCTTGGGTATTACTATAAGTATCAGTATTCTCTTGGTTATCAGTAAAAATAACTACACGTTTTGCTTTTCTTGAGCGAATCTGATGATTCTCTACCCCACTCTCCTCGTTTTCTCCCTCCTGTTGTTCCAAATCATTAATTAATTTGTATGACCATCGAGGGATTTTTTTATGTATTTCTTTTAGTGCAATAGATTTTTTTTTTATCGTTTTTTCGTTTGGAAGAGTTCTATCTGCATCAAATAAAAATTTGAAAATTTGGATTCTATCTTCTGAATCAATTCTTACTTGTTCATGTTTAGGAACTAAAAAAGGTCTTTTAAAATTTAAACTTGATGTTGATTTTACAGCAAATTCATTGATTAAGTTCAATAAATAATCCATTTGCTTTGTGTATGCTTTTCTATCAAATGAATTTGGTTTATGTTCAAATTCTAGGCGATTAATAATAAGAAGCATACTATGAATCTTATTTATCAAAAATTTTTCTATAGAATTTTTTCGAGAAATTTCCTTTTTAATTAAAAGTGAAAAAACATTTTTGATTCGTCCACGATAGGGTCCGTTTACAAAAGGATCGTATATTTGGGGTAAATATTCTTTTTTAATCTTATCATTACACAACCGAGTTCTTTTTTCGAGTACATTCAGAACAACGTATTCTTTAATGAGAGTTTGAGCTAAATTTTTATCGAGAGCTTTTACTCTATTTAAAAAAAGTTTGCTTATATTTTTCTGTTTATGTTCATTGGTATAACTCCACGGATTAAAAAATTCATTAGAAGAGACCTTTTCTTTTGGGAACATAGATGTCTTTCTTTGCATCATTTCCAAAAAAGTTGCCAAACTAGGGGGGTACGTAAAAGCTATTCTTTCTTTTCCATCACTTTGACATGTATAAAAAAAATATTGTGACATTTCAGTTCTTACAGTATTTTCAAATTGATTGTTTTTTATATACCTTAAGGGGCGTTTCCATC